ATATCCATAAACCAACAATAACGGGAGCTTCTCCTTTTTGGTTGACAACCTATGTTGGTCTGACTAAGCCCACTATCCTAATGGGAGGGTCCCATGCGAAAGGATTCCCCATATTACAAGTGATCGGTGCAGTCTGCCTAAGCGGCAGCTCAATGAAGAGCTAGCTTCTTTCCTCCGGTCGTTGAACCAAAGGCAAGGCCACTCGAGACACTAGTGGAAATGAGGCTTTCTTTTGAATGACTAGTAATTTCTAGTCGGTTTAAAAAGGAGAAATCAGTTCGTCATTGACATCACCATCATCGGGAGCTGGGTCAGGAGGATAATCACAAACTGTTTACTTCGAAAAGAACTTCTATTGTTACTCAGGTGCATTATCAATTCAAACTAGAACGGCAAATCGAAATCAAGGGTGTGTTGAAATTCACTTTGCAAAATAGTACGACAAGATGGTGTGAAGCATTTGCCTTTTGGACATATGCTAGGTAAAAATAGTATTTGATTGAAACAATCTAGGGATAAGAAAGGAAGACTTCTTCTTCGAGACAAAAGGCAAGCAACGAATTAGGTGCGGAGCGTTGTGTTAATGATTCAAAAAAGTAACCAGTCATCCCTTGTCGAGAGGACTGTAGTATTTTAGGATAAAATCCCTCAGCTTGGAAATTGTTTTGATTTTGCTAATCTTGCTGTTATCAAAAGAAATAGAAAATAACCTTGTTATTCAACAATTCGGTAAGAAGGCTGCGTGTTCAACAATGGGTTCGGCAACTACCATCTGTAGTGACAAGACCGGTACACTCACTTGAAATCCGGTAGTAACATTGTGTTCTTTCACCTCTTATGAGTCTCGGAGCAAACAACAAAGCATCAGATGAGAAAAGGATCTTCCACAAAAGGATCTTCTCAACCTCTTACGATTTCAATTGACCAATGCCATAGTAAAGATCCGCAGTACAGGTGTAACAGCAATCAAGCTACTAAGGAAGAAGTGCTCTTTATTTACAATATGGGCTTTCGTAAGCATAAATATAAAAGAGAGGATACCACACACACAAATAACTAAATAAAGAGACCAACCCGGCTATCACAGGATACGCATCTTACATACTTCAAAGAGAGGTATCCGGTTCCTTTCATCCAAAGAAAATAAGGATACGCAGATCGAAGCAAATCAAAGCTAAGGGAATCATTTCCTATAACTGCTAACGGCGAATATCCGTTTCCTCGGGCAAAGCACATTCTATTTATCTTAATTGACAAAGCAAAGGGAGTTATCAACCCTTTTCCGAGTGGAGGCAGTAGGCTATTCTCGTTCTTAGCTTTATACGCCGAAACATGCCATTGCGTAGGCTCGTAGGCGTAATTCGTATTCGTATTTGTTATTGGCGTACGTAATTTCTTTACTACGTCTATCGCTCGTAGGAATATCTCTAAATAGGAATCGTAGTCCTCGTATGTACATGTTTCGTATTGTGATAAAGCACCTATGCCGCTAGAAATAGTAGCGCCTTCTTTAAGGCGTTATTTAAAAGATGGAATAGTGCTACGTCATAAGCAGAAAGACCACAAGCCATAAATGGGTTACCTAGCCACATAATTACAGACAGGGACCCAACTCTTAGGCCAGTCCGAAGGGCATTGATGGAACAAACAAAGGTAGAAGATCTTGATTCTCTGCAATTCGGCTTCAACCCGATGGAGCTCTCTTCAAAACATATCTTTCGGCGTCAGTCTTTCCTGCCTTACCCTAACCCCGCTTTCACGTGGCGAATCGGTATGTGATCACTTGATGGTATTCTCGCAGCTCTCCTTTGCACCTCTCCGGACAGGTGTCTTCTTCTCGACACGCCTTTCCTCTCCTTCGCACTGACAAGGTCTCTCTTACAACCTCCTCTGTCTTTGTTTTGTGAAACATCGAATACTGCATCTACACGGCCATAATTGTTGTCTTAGTGAAAGAGGCCAGTCCCCTTTATGTGTTCGATAAGATGACGTTGAGGTGTATTGTCTTGGTTACACAGGCCACTCCCCTCCATGTATTTGCAAAAATGCCTAATAGATGTAAACTACTAACACTACCGCATATTCTAAATTGTTCTATTGCCCCTGCAGTGTGAGTCTAAATTGGAGTTTTTGGCGTCAAAAGGTGTTGCCTCTATCCCTCTTTGTGAGAGGTTGAAGCCACTAACCTCTCTCTGTATTTAAAAAATAGACTCAACTACTTGCTTCTCAAACTGTTGTTGTTGTAATTGTTTTTGAGCTTGAAACTCTTCACTCTGTTGTTGCATCCGTTCGGCTAGATCTGCTTGGATCTTATCCATGGATTCTCTCATAGCTCTAACTTGCTCCTCAAGTTGTCTAGATCGGGTCTGAGTTCCTTCGTTTGCCATGATCGAGCTCTGATAGTCTAGTTTAGCAAAGGCCCATGCCAATGCCATAGTTGTGACGAAAGTACTAAAACAAGTCACAGATGCTTTTAGATAACCAACATACCAAAAGAGAAACAAGAAAGAAAATCGAAATACATGTCTTTAGGGAAAGGATGAGAGGTATAATAATAGCATGTAGAAGGCCCCTAGTTAGAAAGAAAATAAGCTATTCTTCCACTTTATCTCTGTTGCCTATCGGATTGTCGCCTGTTGATGGTAGGTTTGTTCTAGAGGTAGACGAGGCATTACTTTGGCTAGGTGGAGGCGAGTACCCTATCTATCACATTGATCCCCTCAAGAGAATTTGGAAATAGACCATTTATTCTACATTACATTCCCGGAAGGGTTCCTCCTTGAACAAATGTCTCATTTATGGATACATTGGGAGCAAAATTGTAAACCCTAGCTAGTATTTCTTTTTTAAGATTAATAACCCAGTCCCTGTGTTTTTGGTTAAGACCACTAGCTCTAACCGGCCTTGGTTTGTTTTTCCTAAACCTTGTTCCTTGTGCTAATTTTCAAGCAGATTTTCTTGATTAGGAAATTCCGGTTTAACCAAGCTGGTATTAATCTCAATGAGAGGGACTTGTTGGTCAATACCGAAAGAACCTACTTATGGTGGTACCACCGTTTCCGGTTCGGCCAAAACAACAACGATGTCATTATTATGAGGAAACTTAAGACATTGGTGTAGGCTAGAAGGTAGCACATCAACATCTCATGAAACCTTTCCTAGAAGGAAGCTCTTTACTGATAGGCTAGCCTAGGCTTTGATTCGTGGTTTACTTCAACACTGGGATGACACTCTTCTACAGTTAATAAAGTAGTGCTGTGAACTAGTAAGAATTGCGCCTGCCAAAACAATGGAATGGATCCTGTTTATCCCCAATCTGAAGCGGGAAAAGGCACCTTGTTCAGGTGGATCACCGAAGTTCATGCCTTGGTGCCACTTCTGATTTCTTCTTTGATTCAGGAGCTTCTACCCATGTTACGGCTGACATCAATAACCTTTTAACTCCCTCTGTCTACACTGGAACGGATAAAATCCATATGGGAAATAACACAGGTTTGTAAATTCTCCACTCTGGTTCATCTTTTATTCAGACACCGGTTCAGACTCTCTCTTACCAACATTCTCCATGTATGTGCCCGGTATTACCAAGAACTTGTTGAGCGTTGCTCAATTGGTAAAGGATAATGCTAAACCAGTGGAATTCACCTCTTCTTGTTGTTTGGTTAAAGATCGAGTGACACAGGAGGTGCTTCTGCGTGGCACTCTTTTAAATGGGCTTTACCGTCTTTCTTTACCTTCAGAACACACAGCTTTGCTTGGCGAAATAACTCCTGCCTATATTTGGCATCTCATCTACTTAATTTAATGACATTCCATATCTCAGGAAGGAAAAAAAGCGAATTGAATTTCAGTAAAGTCTTTTTTTCTGCTTTATCCTTCTCTCAATCAAAGAAAGGGAATGCGGATGTTCTGTCGCCCTCTCTTCGATGCCATCTCATCCTTTCTTTCCCTAGCTTCCTTCTATGCTGAAAGAAGCTTCTTTGGAGAGCGTAGAAGTGGCTTTAACACAAGCCCCTGACATTGACTAGAGGACTGGGTGGTGGATTAGCCTCAGAAGGTGGTTCGCCAGGGCTCAAACCGAACCGATTGGCCAATACCTTTTCGAATGATTCAGTCTTTTTGATTTTAACACTCTATCTAGACCCGGTAAGCCGTCTTGTACGGTAAGGGCTTTGTTCTTAGTAATTCAAAATCCGCCCTTCTAGCTCACTTGAAAGGAGAGTTGTTGCTACTGTATGAAAGTCTCGATTAAAGAAAGGGATAAAAAGACATACATTCACTCGGTTTTAGCGTTGTTTTGATGTTTCCTTCCATTCATAAGAAGAAAGAGGTTATCTTTTAGCTCCGGGTCCGACTTAAAAATAGGGTACTACTTGACCTTAGGATCGAATCAGGCTCTCCTTGGGATAAGCCAGAGAATGGATCAGCCGGGCGAAGTAAGTGATATGATCTCCTGGATTCGAAATTCCATGCCCGGGGAAGTCCACGAGGATAAAGGAGGATGTTCCCTGCGGGGCATTTCGCGGGGTTAGGATGTGCATGTTTACCAAATGAGCGGAAGACTTGACGCGAGCCAATGAAGCGCTGCTAAGGCGCTCCGGCTTTCCCCTGTTGAGTCGCTCTTTCCTGACCTTCTAAGTGAGTTCTAGCTTGAGCTGGCATAGTTTGTTCCCTTACTTTAGCTTGTAGGCCAAGGTGGAGAATCCATACGGAATGGACGAGGGGAGGTGGTAGGACTGGGACTCAGCAGAGGGCTAGAGTAAAGGCTGTGAAGGTTATGGAGGATGTCGCAGACCAGGAATACGTTGAAGTGCAGCACGTAGCCGACCATGAGGATCCTGCCTTATCTGATAGCGGGTACGCTTCTAATATTTGGGTGTCCTACTTACACACTGATTGATACGGGGGCGAGTCGATCCTTTGTCTCCCTTGTCGAGATTCATGGCTGGTTTAGAGTGGTAGCATATTGAGGGTGTCTACATCTTAGGGCATGCAGTCGC